CTTATTCAAAACCTTTACTAAATTTTTAAGTTTTCCATAGAAATAGATTCGTTCAAGAAGCGCTCCAAAAGATGTTGATCGTAAATAAGAAGATTGGTTTTGGAGAAAAACAAAAAAGGATTCGTATTCACATATCTGAAAATTATATAGGAACAAGAATAATCTTTGATTCTTTTTTTTCAAAAAAGAAATGCATTCTTTTTCTTTTGGAGTAATAAGACTATTCAAATTACGATACTCATAAAGAAAAAATCGTACTAAATGCAAAGAAGAGGTATCTTTCAACCAGTATCGAAGAGTTTGCACCAAGATTTCTAGATGGGCGGGGTAAGGTATTAATATATCTAACACATAATTTAAATGGAAGAATTTGTCCTCTAAAAAAGGAAATATTGAATGAATTGATCGCAAATTAGGAGATTTTACTATTTCTTTCCCCCCTAGAGAAGGTATTAATAAGGGGGAAAATGGAATTTCCATAATGACTGCAAACCCTTCTGTTATCATTTGCGAATACAAACTCTTTTTGTGTTTGTGCCCAAAAATTTCATTTTGGTTCGAATCATTAGGAGAAAGAATCAAATGATTCTGTTGATACATTCGAGTAATTAAACGTTTTACAATTAGTAAACTGTATTTCTTGCCACCAAAATTTTCCAACAAAATTGATTTATTTAAATCATGATCATATGCAAATGCATAAATATATTCCTGAAAGATAAGTGGATAGAAAAAGTTATTTTGCCAAGACCTATCTAGTTCTATATGTCCTTGGAATTCTTCCATTTTAGTTTTAGACCGAAAATACAAATAAAGGGTTTCTTGGGTTCGCAAATGATACATAGTGCGATACAGTCAAAGCAAGGTATTTTATTCTGAAATACCCGATACCTCGGAAACGGTTAAATTCATCAGCAGACTCTCTATTTTTGTTCCATCTAGTTGTTTTTTTCTTAAAAAAAAACAAAATGAAGATGGTTAGAAATCCTTTATTTTTTCAACCCGATCGCTCTTTTGATTTTGGAATAACGTATTTTATCAATATACTCTTTCTTCTACACATTTATCGCCATCCCTTATGGAGAATGGGTAATCGAATAGTTAGGATTCACTATAAAAAACAAAGTATCCACCCGTAGGAGAGTCCTTTCCCGTATCAGTCACTAATTTATTTTAACGTGTAATTAGATCGGGAAATCATTCAAAATTATGAAAATAAGCTCGTTGTTTTTTCGTTCCCCAAAATTTGAACCATAAGGCTCGATCCATTTATTCAATAGAACCAACTTTGAATTCATTTCGTTCCATTACCAGAATTCAAATAGAATTTTGTAACAATTTGGTAAGAATGAAATATTCTACGAATTTTCTATTGATACGACATGCTCTTTTTTCCATTCATTTCCTTTCAGGATCAGTCGTGGTCTTATAAACTTTACCGATGATGTAGACGAATTCCTTGCTTCATCCAAATATGTAAAAGATTCTAGCCGCACTTAAAAGCCGAATACTCTACCATTGAGTTAGCAACCCGAAAAAGAGATATTTAGATACAATCGAGAAAAAAAGGATTGGAATCAAAACTTTCAATTAGCAAGAAATCCAAACAAAGTTTTTCGAATTGATTCCGACCATAAAAGCAAACAGATCCGATGATAATTAGCGAAAACGAATTTCTAGACCAAATATTATTCGTTTTGTGGATCAAAATGCTGTATCGCAAAAAATTCAATGAATTGACTAAAAAACCGATTTATTGCGCGGAAGACCGAAATAACCATTTCATTTTTTGTTAGTTATTTTTCTTTCCTTCAAAATTGAATTATATTTGGTCAATATACTCTTGTCAATATCAATATGAATAGTAAAAAAAATATATTATAAGTTTATAAATTATTAAAATAAATTCTTTTACTAATTTAAATATATATATAAATTTTGGTTATATAGAATTCTTCCACATTTTTTCTATTAAATTATAGAATTCTTCCATATTTTTTCTATTAAATTCGAAATAGAAAATGGAATTTGAAACCGAAGTAAAAAACTAAATAAATTAGATAAGACAACTCTTGTGTTGGATTGGCACTACATAAAAAAGCTATAGGAATAGAAAGGGACGAAAAAAGTTCTATCAAACTACAAACGCATTACATTATCTTTGTTTTTTATTTCATTAATTGAACTTCGTTTTGATTAATTCGAAATTCTTTAAAAAACGTCCGCCCTTTTTAAAATATCATAGACAGTTTCTGTAGGTTGAGCACCTTTTTCAAGAAAATCTAGAATAGCAGGAACATTTAAATAAGTTTGATTTTTTATCGGATCATAAGAACCCACTTTCTGCAAATCTCTGCCCTCTCTGCGGGACCGAACATCAATCGCAACGATTCGATAGACGGCTCATTGGGATAGATTAGATCAACAATACCCCCCCTGGAACCGTATAAGAGGTTTTCTCCTCGTACGGCTCGAGAAAAATGATTCTAAAGTTTAGGTAAGTATATATAAATTATAATGCCCAATCAATAAGTCCATAAAAGACTCAAAATGAATTAGACTAAGAATTAAGTCCTTTTCATTTATTTCATTTACGAAAAAAATCATTTGTATACTCATAACTCAAGTTGAATAGCTCGCAAATAGCTCACAAAAGAAAATACTTTTGCATTTCATTTATTGAGTAATCTCAAATACCCTTTTCTGTCTCATTTAGGTTAGATTTGAATTCTGGATTCGGGTCCAAATCTATATCTATTTGTTACGACAATTAACAATTACAAAGGGTTTTTCCTTGTTCCGGAAATCTTTATCTTTTTTTGAATCATTGGGTTTAGACATTACTTCGTTGATTTTGAATACTTTTAAAAATGACAGCAACATGCCTTTTTTGTTATTTCATTCTATCAAAATCAAAAATATAGAATAATATGTACGTCGGATTCCCGACGATATATAATTATCATTATATCGACAAGGTTTTCTCAATTCCAACAAATGATTTTCCTTTGGGATTTGAAACTTGTTTTGTTTTGATCTTTTCGATTCGATTTCGCTGTCAAAAATATACTTACGAAGTTGTTCCAACGTATTGATTGACACTAACCCTAGACCCTTCTCTTCTTTCTTGAGAATTCAATACTTTATTACATTACTCGAGCTCCATCATGTACTATTTCCATTACACCCATGCAATGCGGGTTCGAGTGGAACAGAACAAAGGATGTCGAGTCAAGAGCATCCCCTTTATTAGAGAATGGCGGATATAAGAATCCACAACAGATTATGGCCTTCAAGTCGCACGTTGCTTTCTACCACATCGTTTCAAACGAAGTTTTACCATAACATTCCTCAAATTTTGGAACCTGTATGCGGTTGATTCAATTTTAGAATCATGAATAGTCATTGGTTCAGTCAGGGCAGTCAATATAGGGATATGGAATATATCTTAAGTTATTATAAGATATTAATTAGAAGATATCTTAAGTTATTACAAGATATTAATTAGAAGATATTATTTCGTAATGAAATGTTTATTTTTTTATTACAATTTTTTTTTTTGACAATAAAAGCGACATCCCTAAAAAAGAAAAATCCATGTTTCTTTTTGAGCTCAGACATTCATTTTTTTTTAATAATAAAAATCAAAAAAATAAATAGAAATTAAATACTAGATTGAATTGGAAAAATACGCTTTCTTTTCCGGGATGAATAAAAAAAACCACCTTCCTTCTATGAAATTAAATAGAAATATATGGGAGATGTATATATGATTTAAAGGCACCTTCTTTTAGAATTCAAATTCGTGTAATCGATAGCCTGTCTTGACTAAATCTCCAACCGATTTGATTCACCTGTATCCGCGCGCCATTTGAACACTTATGTTTCTTTATTTGATGAAATGGGAAAAATAGGATTGAGTGTAATTTTGGTTAAAATTATTAGCAGAAAAATCCAATTCTATCCAAATAGAAAACTTTCGAAACATAAAAATGGAATCTTAAATTCCATATGCCCTGGGACGGAAGGATTCGAACCTCCGAATAGCGGGACCAAAACCCGATGCCTTACCACTTGGCCACGCCCCACTTCGCTTTCTTTTCTACGCTAATAAACACTAATATTGTTATTGATTGTTCGTCAATTCCAGTCCAAATAGCTAAAAAACAAATTCGATTTTGTTGTTAGTATTTTGCCACGTGTAGTTATAGAATTCAAATTAATTTATTGATCATTACATAGAATTCCATTAAGATATTGTATGAAAGTAGAATTTCTTCTATTCTCAACAGGGAGTAGAAGGTTTTTGATTGAGTGAGTAAGTTCAAAAAAAAGAAGGATTTTTTTCTTCATTTTTTCTATCCATAACTCAATATCAATCAAAATGCAATAAAAAAAAAAAAAACGCCTGTTATGCTTAATATCTTTAGTTTGATCTGTCTTAATTCTGCCCTTTATTCGAGTAATTTTGTCTTCGCCAAATTACCCGAAGCCTACGCTTTTTTGAGTCCAATCGTGGATTTTATGCCAGTCATACCTTTACTTTTTTTTCTCTTAGCCTTTGTTTGGCAAGCTGCAGTAAGTTTTCGATGAGATCTTTCATCTTGTTCTAGAAAAATGAATTCTTTTTCGAGAAAAATGATTCTAAGTATCCTAATTATTCTAATTACTAAATAATTGATAAAATCAGATAAGGCTTTCCGTACTTGATTAAATATTAAATTAATAAAACATTCAAATTTTTGAATAGACACAACCCATATTGCCTCGTTTTACGATTAGAACGATTTTTCAGAAATAAAAAACGAACTTTTTTTTGATCCTAGATAATATCAACAAGTGGGTATAATAAACTTATGGATTAAGTAAGATAATAATGGATAAAATCATAATAACTTCATTTTTTATTTATTTTTCTTATTTTACAATTACAAAAATTCTTTTCAATTTTGAAAACCTACTTCGATTTTATACGTCAAATTGTGGTATAAAAATAGAGA